CCATAAATGAAGAAAATAATATTTCCATTTATTAATCAGAATAGGTGTATTATTTGAAGAAAGAATTGATTTTCCTTGATATCTAACATAATGCATAAAAGGATCTTTGCATAACTCCAAGATGTCCCGAAATTCATTATGAATAAATACTTTGACAAGATTTTTTATTTTTATAAAAAAATATATTCGTTGAAAAAAGAATCCAGAAAATGTTGAACGTAAATGAAAAGATTGATTACGAAGAAAAAAAAAGATGGATTCGTATTCACATATATGAAAATTATATAGGAACAAGAAAAATCTTGGATTGGTTTTTTTCAAAAACCAATTCTTTGGAAGAATAAACCTATTCCAATTACAATACTCATAGAGAAAGAAACGTAAGAAATGCAAAGAAGAGGCATCCTTCAACCAGTAACGTAGGGTTTGCATCAAGATCTCTAGATGGATGTGATAGGGTATTAGTACATTTGACACAGAATCTAAATGGGACAATTTGTCCTCTAAAAAAGAAAATATTGAATGAATTGATCGTAAATTACGAAATTGATCTACCTCTTTCCTTTCTAAGGAAAAGAATAATCGAAAAGAAAATGGAATTTCCACAGTGACTGCAAATGCCTCGGATAGAATTTGCGAATACAAATTCTTGTTGAAAGCAAAAAACCTATTTTGTCTAGAATCAGTATCCACCAAAATAATCAAAGGATTCTGTTGATACATTCGAATAATTAAACGTTTAACAATTATTGAACTAATTCTTTTGTCATAACCCACATTTTCTAACCAAATAGATCTAATTGATCTCTTTAAAACATGATGAGCAAGTGTATAAATATACTCCTGAAAAAGGAGTGGGTATAGGAAGCTGTGTTGCCAAGATCTATTTAGGTCTAAATATCCTTGAAATTGATCCATTGGAAATTGGATTGGAATCAAAAGAAACAGAAAGTAGTCCATTTATTGATTATGAAACGATATATATAGTGCGATGCAGTCAAAACAAAGCGTTATAGTAAGAAAATACTAGATATCTCGGAGACAGGTAGATTCATCAACAGACTCTCTATCCTCTCTTTCAATCTAAATAGTTTATATTTGTTCTAGGATAACAAAACAAGATGGGTTAGAAATCCTTTATTTTTCAAATCAATCGCTCTTTTGATTTTTGAAAATCAATATATTTATCAATATGCTGCTTCTTCTACACATTTATGTACAACCCAGAATAGGACATAACTAATAATTAGGACTTATTTGATTAATAAAAACGAAAATAGATAAGATACTATAATCATGCACTTCAAGTAGAATTCTTCCCCCGTACTGGGCACTAATATATTTTTAACGTCTAATTAGATCGAGTAATCATTCAAATTTAGAACAAAAGCTCGTTGCTCTTTTTCCTTATAAAAACTGAAATTGAAGTCGGAAAACTCTATCCATTTATTCATTCGACCCCATTCTTTCTGATTCTGAATTAATTTCATTTTTTCGCACTCCCAAGTTTTAGAACCGATCCAGTTAAAGTAAAACTGAAACATTCTCAGAATTCTCTATTCATACGACATGCTGTTTTTTCCAGTCATTCCTTTCAGGATCAGTCGTGGTCTTACAAAGTCTACCAAAGGTATGAATGAATCCCTTACTTCATTGAAGTGTGTAAAAGATGCTAGCCGCACTTAAAAGCCGAGTACTCTACCGTTGAGTTAGCAACCCGAAGAACAAAAAATTGGCAATGTTTGGTTGGATAAAAAACTAAAGAGATAAAATTGAACAACACAATCAAAACATCAAACTAGCAAAAAATCCATCGAAAACTTTCAATTCTGAAATTATTATTAATTTAATAAATTCCCATTTATTTAAGAGTAAAAAAAAAAAAAAGAATATTTTGCAGATAAAAATCAAAATAAAAGAAATCAAAAATCTATTTTCAAGTAAAAAAAAAAAGCGAGGAAATGGATAATGGATCCGTTTATCCACGATCGAATTATATTTGCTCAATAGGCTCTTGTCAATATATAAAAACGACACGGTAAAAAAAACGTGTTAAGAAACAAAAAGTAGGGAGGGAGAGGGGGATCTACTAGAAAAAAGTTATAAAACTAAATAAAAATTTCCCCCTTATCCTTTTTTTTATCAATTGAATTTCTTACGAAATTTATAAAAAACCCCCGCCCTTTTGAAAATATCAAAAAGAGTTCCTGTAGGTTGAGCACCCTTTTCAAGAAAATATAAAATAGCAGGAATATTTAAATAGGTTTGACTATTTATAGGATCATAAAAACCCATTTTACACAGATCTTTTCCTTCTCTTCGGGATCGACCATCGATTGCAACAATTCGATAAACAGCTCATTGGGATCGATGTAGACAAACTCTAACTCCCCCCAGAAACGTATACGAAGTTTTCGCCTCGTACGGCTCGAGAAATTGAAGTGATGTCTATATATACAAGGTCAAATAGATCCATAAAGAAATTAGACTAATATTAAGTATTAAGAAATATTCAAAAATAATAATATTATTTGATTTTATATCAATAGAAAAAAAACACACATTTTTCTCCTCATAACTCAAGTTGGATAACTATGAAATAGCTCAAAAGAAAATTAGAAAAACCTATTCATTTCATTTTTTGAGTAGTCTCTAATCCATCTTTTTTTGTCCCCATTAAAACAAAATCGATTTTGACCCTTCGTTCTTAATCTAGTTGTCGAGACAATAAAAAAAGGGGGATTTTCTTGTTCCAAGATATTTTATCTTTACCGTGAATCATTGGGTTTAGACATTACTTTGGTGACTTAAAATCGTTTGAAAATGGCAGCAACATGCCCCCTTTTTTTTATGCTTTTTTTCTATAAAAATAAAAGATTCATAGAAAAGAGAGTATCACACGTAAAAAAATCACTATACTTACAAAGTTGTTAAAACTTATTAATTAGCACTAACCCTAGATTCCTTGCCCCTGAGAAAAGAATCAATAGTTTCGACTCGAGCTACATCACGTACTATCTTACACTACAATCCAAAAAAAAACCAAGTTCTGGTGTAAGAGAACAAAAGATGTCGAGCCAAGAGCACATTTATAATTCAAATGGTGGATATAAGAATCCACGGACGATCCCGTCTGTCAAGACGCACGTTGCTTTCTACCACATCGTTTCAAACGAAGTTTTACCATAACATCCCCCCGGGTTTTAACTGGTATGTAATTGATTCAATTATGGAATCACGAATAGTCATTTGTTCGTTCGTTACAGTTATTCCATAGAAATGCATATTTTTTTTTCAATTTCTATGAATGACTGCTTTTTTTAGAAAGTCGTATTTTTCTTTTTTCATTTTATTGACTGAATTGCAATATGCTATTTTTTATTTTCTTTCTAAAGAAAAAAGACCAATTTATCAATCCGAAATCGAAACAGAAAGATTAGAAAATCAAATATTAGGAATTGAAAAATTTTTGTTATTGAATCCACATTCCATCTTCCTTCAGAGGATCAAATACTTATAAAAAGGCAAAAAAATTCATGATTTTCTTTTACGAGTAGTTTCGGCTGACTGAGCGGGTTAAATAACGCTTAGTTAAATAAACTAAATATAAATTAGGGGAATCAAATAGAAATATAGGATCTATGAATTACTTATTATTCCATACATTTTGATACATTGAAAATTCGATTTTGATATTTTTATCAAATACTTAAAAATAAGGTTCAAAGAAAATACATAATGTATAACATTTTTTCTTACTAACTTATTCTATTCATTTCATCTGCTTAATTTCATCTAATTTGTATTAGACCAGGTATTGAAATGAGTGTGTTCGATTATTAATCGTTATAATAGTTATATGAGAGGTTAAGGCTTTTCAACTAACTAATTTCTTTTAGCTTAAGTAATAATAATATTAACTACTCTATACTCTATTCTAAGAGTATAGATCGAATAAAGGGAGGGAGACGGGGAGGTTCAATCTGTTGTTAATTTGTTTGAAATTGATTTCAAATTCTTGAAATCTATAGCTTCTATGTTATCCAAATCACAACTTGATTCAGATCCATTTATGACAATCTTTCGTTATTCTCAAAATATCTAAATATCTATATTCTTTCTTTCTAGATATAAAATAGAAAAAGGTATTCCCTGGGACGGAAGGATTCGAACCTACGAATAGCGGGACCAAAACCCGTTGCCTTACCACTTGGCCACGCCCCATTTGTCTTTCTGTTCAATCAATACTAATAAACATTATTATTAGTACTGGTTGTTCGTCAATTCCAATCAAAAAATCGATTGTTCCGAGGATTTTGACACGTAGAGCGCGAGAGAAAAATGAATTTATTGATCATTAGATAGAATTTTATTAAATTAAAATATTGTCTAAAATACGATTTCTTCTATTCTTTTATGTTGAAAATCAAACAGTTTTAAATTGGATGAGTTTTCAAAATAAAAAATTTTAGTTTTCTTTTTCTGTTTTAACAGATATCCACTAAAACTCAATCAAAATTAAATTATCTCCAAGTTCAATACAGGAAAAAAATGTTTATTATGCTTAATATCTTTAGTTTGATCTACTTCTGTTTTCATTTCACCCTTTATTTGAATTCAAGTAGTTTTTTATTAGTCAAATTGCCAGAGGCCTACGCTTTTTTGAATCCTATCGTAGATATTATGCCAGTAATACCCCTTCTGTTTTTTCTATTAGCCTTTGTTTGGCAAGCTGCTGTAAGTTTTCGATAAGATGTTGAGTAATGTACTAGACATTATTTATCCGAGAAAGAAAATGCTAATAATTATTCGATCAACTTTATAATATGAACCCTCGATTCAAACGATTGATAATTGGAATTCTTTTCTCATTCTGATTCTTTTTATAAACTTTGCTTTTGAATTTATTTCATTCTTTGATTTAGTGAAACCCCCTTTTGAGTCCCCTAATAGGGGGTAGTAAAGAATTTTTTTTTTTTGAAATCAACCCACTTTTATTGCAAATACATTTTTGAGTTCTTTTTCTAGAAACCGTTTTGTTTATTGGTGTCGAAATAGGATATGTGGTAGAAAAAAGGATAATCTATTCTCTCTCTTTTTTTTTTTCAAAAAATGCTTGGAGATTGTGTAATGCTTACTCTCAAACTCTTTGTTTACACAGTAGTGATATTCTTTGTTTCTCTCTTTATCTTTGGATTCCTATCTAATGATCCAGGACGTAATCCCGGGCGTGACGAATAAAAAAAGGACTTTATTGTACATTTTTGAATTTCAAAAAAAGATCAAATATCAATTCATCAACAAAAACGGAAAGAAAGGGATTCGAACCCTCGGTACGAAAAACTCATACAACGGATTAGCAATCCGACGCTTTAGTCCACTCAGCCATCTCTCCCAATTTGAAATTTTGAATCTTACTTTCCAAAAGTAAGATAGAAAAAAAAACCTCTCTTTCCTTATTTCTCGTTATCTTTATTAAAATTAGATTTTAGATTAGAATTCTAATCATATTAGATAAAATCTATTCTATCTATATAGATATTGAAAAAAAAACAAGGGTCGAAAGAATTCTTTCAAAAAAAGAAAGAAAATAAAAAATATTTCTTCTGTCGAAATATATTGTTTAGTTTCTTATCCTGGCTTGGTTCATACCTAGCCAGGCCTTTTTTTGTACCAAATCATATATATTACAAAAAAATGTTTAACAAAATTCTTTTTATTGAATGAAATATCAATATAAGGACAATTTTGATTCTATTCTATATCCTAGAATCAAAGTTTCATTTTTTTCGTTAGTCTTTTGACTTCTATTTTATTTCCTGATTTATTATTATATAATGATATCATAATTATTAAATTCATTAGAATCGACTTAATAATCTAATTCGAATATTAATAATATTCTTTATTTTCTTCCTTTTTTCTTCCCCCGCCTCTTATAGAGGTACTGTACTGAAAGAAACTTGTTATTGAGTTATTAATAATTAGGAGTCCTCTTTAACTAATTTATTGAAATAAACCCGATTAGGTCTAATAAAAAAACTAAAACACACCTATGCTATCATTTTCATTATTATTTTCGGATTCTATCTCTTATTCTGATTACGCGGATTACCTTCTTATTCGACAAAAGATTTATTTATACACAATAATGGCATTGTAGCGGGTATAGTTTAGTGGTAAAAGTGCGATTCGTTTTAGTAATCCCTTTGAGAGTTAAGGGGTCCCTCGGATTTGCTTCATATTCCGAACAAAAACTTTTTTTCTTAAAAGGATTCAATCCTTTCCTTTACCTATCAATTCACTAAGAAGGAGTCGAGGAAGAATCAAAATTCTCGTGATTTGAGTCCAAGGTTCAAATTTTTGATAAATTTTGAAAATTGGATTTTCAAATAGCGAAACACAATTTGTTTTATTGGATCAAGACTCCCAATAACTATGCGTATGGATAAAGGATCCATGGATAAAGATAGAAACGTGTAGTTCGAATCGTAACTAAATTTTCAATCTTTCCCTATTATTCTAGAAATAGAAAGAAGAAAGATTAAAGCAAAATAGCTTATCTATTAAATAAGGATGTCTTTAGTTTCCGAAGGACATTAAACTTTTTTTAGTTTTAGCTCGGTAGAAAGAAAAAAACTTTTCCTAAGGATTCTATTACATCAAATAGAAATAGAGAACGAAGTAACTAAGAGAATATTGTTAGAATACCCTATTCTATATTCCATAGGTCTATATTCCAGAGGGGATTGTCTAGAAAGCCGAATCTCTTTGAATGCATTCAAAGAGACAGCTGACATAGATGTTATGGTTCAACAATTTTTTGATTTCATTCAGGTCGTATTTCAATCTTGATATTTATTCATACATCCATAAAGGAGCCGAATGAAATCAAAGTTTCATGTTCGGTTTTGAATTAGAGACGTTAACAATGATGAATCAACGTCTACTATAACCCCTAGCCTTCCAAGCTAACGATGCGGGTTCGATTCCCGCTACCCGCTCTAATATAGTATTCTATATAAAAAGAATATTTTGATATTCAATATCATTAATCCTATATCCTATCCTATATTCTATCATAATAGAATATTTTTCTATTATGAGTGTATCTTTAAGATTGAATATTGAATATAGAATTCCGTATATTCTATCCCCATAAATATCATCTTTTTAAGAACACCAAACCAGAAGCCAAAAAGCAAGAAATGTGAAAAAAAAAAAGCGTCCATTGTCTAATGGATAGGACATAGGTCTTCTAAACCTTTGGTATAGGTTCAAATCCTATTGGACGCAAGTTATTCTATGTATTTTTTTTAGGTTTCTATCCAAAAGATATTACTTTTTATGTTGACTGATTTGCATTAGGGATGCTTCAAATAGGGCGTCGTAGATGATTATTTTCTCGAAATTTAACTTTGTTAATATGAATTGTACAAATGTATTTTGAATAGTATTGAATACTATTAATTATTTAATACAAATAAATATATTAATTAT